TCTATTAAGAATGAATTTTCTAACATTTGACTCCGTACCACGGACTGTTTTAGTCGCACACTTAAAAGAAAACCCATAAAATCCATGGGCTGATTTGATGATTGATTGATATAGATTCTTCTTGTTTGCAACCAGAGAGAAAAATTAGATTGCCAGAAATTGACAAAGTAATATTTCAATTTAGTCATCAGAAAAAATGTCCCCCTTGAGGCCAGAATCCATTTTCCTTGATACCTAACATAATGCAGAAAAGGATCCTTGAAGAACCACAGGATAACCCCAAAATGCTTAGTAAAAACTTTTACAAAATGTTCTAACTTTAGGTAGAAATAAACTCGTGCAAGAAAGGCTCTGTAAGATGTTGATCGTAAATGAGAGGATTGGTTGCGGAGAAAAACGAAGATGGATTCGCATTCACACACATGGGAATTATATAAGAACAATAAGAATCTTTGATTCGTTTTTTTTGAAAAATTGGAAACAGACCTCTTTAGAGTAATAACACTATTACAATACTCATAAAGAAAGAATCGCAATAAATGCAAGCAGGAGGTATCTTTTACCCAGTAACGAATAGTTTGAACCAAGATTTCCAGATGGACAGGGTGAGGTATCAATATATCTAACACATAATTTAAACGTAAAAATTTGTCCTCTAAAAAAGGAAATATTGAATGAATTGATCGTAAATTTTGAGATTTTTTTAGTTCTTTTGCTTCTAGGGAAGATCGTAATCGCATAGAAAATGGAATTTCCGCAATAGCTGCAAATCCCTCTGAGATTTGTTGAGAATACAAATTTTTCTTGGGCACAAGAAATTCATTTTTGTTAGAATCATTAACAGAAAGAATCAAATAATTCTGTTGATACATTCGAATAACTAAACGTTTCACAACTAGTAAACTATATTTTGTGTCATAACCTTTTTTTTTATTTGACAACAAAATGGACCTGTTTAAACCTAAATCCTGATCATGTACAAGTGCATAAATATATTCCTGAAAGATAAGTGGATATAAAAAATCGTCTTGCCAAGATCTATCTAGTTCTAAATATCCTTGGAATTCCTCCATTTAAAATGAGACCGGAAACGAAAAGAAAAGTAGAGGGTTTCTTGGGTTAGAAAATGATACATAGTGCGATATAGTCAAAACAAGGTATTCTATTATAAAATAATAGATACCTCGTAAACCGGTAAACTCATCAACGGACTCTCTATCTTTTTTCCATCTAATTGGTTCCTTTCCTATCTAGTTATAGGATAAGAAGATGGTTAGAAATCCTTTATTTTTTCAACCCAATCGCTCTTTTGATTTTGGAAAAAAAGTATCCTTATCAATATACCGTTTCTTCTACACATTCATCTCCATTTTCTTTTCTAATGGAAAATGGCTAATAGTTAGGATTCACTAAAAAATCGCTAATCCACTCCTGGAAAAGCCGTCCCGCACCAGTCACTAATCTATTTTTAACGTTTAATTAGGGCGGGTAATCGTTCCAATTAAGAACATAAGCTCGTTGCTTTTTCTTTCCCTACAATTAGAGCCATAAGGCTCGATCCATGTATTCAATCGACCCAACTTTGAATTAATTTCGTTTCGTTCTAAGAATTCAACCAAAGTTTTTGTACCGATCTAATAAGAACGAAATTGTTTCATAATTCTCCATTGATACGACATGCTCTTTTTTCCATCCATTCCTTTCAGGATCAGTCGTGGTCTTACAAACTCTACCGATGGTGTGGACGAATCCCTTGCTTCATCCAAATGTGTAAAAGACCCTAGCCGCACTTAAAAGCCGAGTACTCTACCGTTGAGTTAGCAACCCAAAGAGAGTATAGTATATAGATACAATCGAGATCAAAATAAAGAAATTAGACAACCAAAACATTGAATTAGCAAAAAAAAAAAGATCAACTGACAATACAAGAAATTTTCAAATAAAAAGCTAGACCACTTATTAGATATTTTGATCCACCACATTATATATATTTTCATATATATATTTTCTTTCTCTATCTTTCTATCTCTATATTTTCAATTTTCAGATCTTCTTTTTTGTTTAATTATCTATCCATTTCCTTATAAAAAATTTGGTTTTGTATCACAACAAATTCAACGAATCTTTGAATAACGTAAAAAACAAAACCTGTGTTTTGTATGTAGGACAAAAAAATAGAGAAAAAAATGGATCCATTGACACTTGAATTATATTTGTTCCCTACACTCTTGTCAATATGTATGTTAAAAAAAAAAGAATAAATATATAGAACGCAAAATAGAAAAAAAAGAAATGATATCAATTTTCTTGAAAATTTAAGATAAGAAAATAATCAATTGAACAAAAAAATAGGATATCAAATAAGAAAAATAAATAAAGAACTTGTGTTGGATTGGCACTATCGAAATAAGTTACATGATTAGAAAGGAATGTAGATCGAAATACAAAAGAAGTAGCAAAAAGATCAATAATTATACGTCAAATAAGTCATTCTTTTTTGAATCGAATTCCAAAGAAAACCATCCAATTGAAAGGAATGTCGGAATTGTCTATTGCTAGAGCCAATTCCTACTGTTAGTGACTTGGCAAACTTTCTTCGTTTGTTCACTTTCTCTTTTTTCTATACATCTTATATAAAAATCTTATATAAAAAAAATATTTTGATCATTCATTAGAGGAGACACAGCCTCCTATGGGAACAATACAAAATAGGTCTGAATAGGGCAAAAGAAGGTGGGAATAAGAAAGGATTATATCAAACTATATACGAACCGCTCAAGTCCTTTTCTTGTTGTATTTAATTAAGTGAATTTCGTTTCATTAGGGCGAAGTTCTTTAAAAACCTCTGCCTTCTTTAAAATATCATAAACAGTTCCACTAGGTTGAGCGCCCCTTTCAAGAAAATATAGAATAGCGGGAACATTTAAATAAGTTTGATTCTTTATCGGATCATAAAAACCAACTTTCCGAAGATCTCTTCCTTCTCTTCGGGACCGAACATCAATTGCAACAATTCGATAGACGGCTCATTGGGATAGATTATATGAACAATACCCCCCTAGAAACGTATAAGAAGTTTTCTCCTCGTACGGCTCAAGAAAAATGATTTATTATTCTTTTTTTTTTCAAGTTATGGATATATAAAATTCTAATGGCAAATAGATCCATAAAATCATCAAATTAATTAGACTAAGAATTAAGCCCCCTTTTGCTCTTATTCTTCTTTCCGGAAAAACCATTTGCACTCATAACTCAAGTTGAATAACTCTCAAATAACTCGAGAGAACACTTTCATTTATTGAGTGGTCTCTAACCCCCTTTGTTTTGTCTGGCTTATTTAACCTCTACTGGAATTCTTCATTCTAATCCAGTTGTTGATACAATTGAGAATGAAAAGGGCCTTTCCTTGTTTCGGAATCTCTTTGCTTTGAATCATTAGGTTTATACATTACTTCGTTGATCTTTAATCCTTTCAAAATGGCAGCAACATACCCTTTTTGTGATTGTTTATCAAAGAAAAGAATCATACAAACACTTGATTCTCTCACAATATACTTTGTTATCGAAAAGGGTTTCTCAATTCCAACAAATTTTCCTTTTGGATTGGAAACTTGGTGGGATTGGATCCTTTCGATTTATTTGTCAAAAATATATTTACGAAGTTGTTCTAATTTATTGATTCACACTAACCCTAGATTCTTGCTCTTAAGAAATGAATCCATACTTTCTACTCGAGCTCCATCATGTACTAGTTTAAATTAACTACACCACAATAAAAAGTGTGGGTCCTAGTCTAACCGAACAGGGGATGTCGAGCCAAGAGCACCTTTATATATAAAATGATGGATTAAAAATCCACACCAGATCATGTCCTTCAAGTCGCACGTTGCTTTCTACCACATCGTTTCAAACGAAGTTTTACCATAACATTCCTCAAATTTTGAACCGGTATGCAATTGATTCAATTATGGAATCGTGAATAGTCATTGGTTTAGTCGGTACGTACATAGAAATTTATACTTTATTCTATATTAGATATATGTATTCTATTATTTCCATTAAATAATATACGCATTAAAGAATATACGGATAGAATTCTATTCTATTAAGAAAATTCTATCTATATTTTTATCGATTTTTTTGATTATAGTATAGGATTCTAAATAGAAATTCGAAATAGAAGGGTAGATATAAATATAAGATAAACTAAGTAAGTGAATAAATGTAAAAAAGATTCCTAATTCAACATAATTATTGGAATTTTTTTTATTTATATAGAAATAGACACGCGGCATAAGTAACGAAATGCCTTCCATATGGAGAGGTATATGTTCGTCTAATCCCCTTTTAATTGTAATCGAAATTTATAGAAGCAATTTCTTATCCTATCTTGCCTGTATTAGATCACAATTCGATTCTGTTATATCTGTGTGTGCTTTGAACTCAATTCCGGTTTGTGAAAAAGATAGAATTCAGAAACGAATCTTTAAATTAAAAAAGCGAAAGAAGAAAAAAATTATCTATATAAGACTACACTTTTTTTTACAAACAGTCCCTTGGTCAAAAACAATTAGGATAGAATCCAGATGCTCTGGGACGGAAGGATTCGAACCTCCGAATAGCGGGACCAAAACCCGATGCCTTACCACTTGGCCACGCCCCACTTCGATTTCTACTCTACACTAATATTGTTATTGATTGTTCGTCAATTCCAGCCAAAATCTCTATAGAATCCAGTCGATTGTTATTAGGATTTTCACACGTGTAGGTATAGAATGAAACTGAATTTCTTGATCATTACATATAATTTAATTAAGATAATTTATGAAAGTATGATTTCTTCTATTCTCTTTTGATTTGAGAATGGAAGAGTTTTTGATTGAGTAAGTTCAAAAAAAAAGAAAGGATTTTTGATCTACTTTCTTAATTTTTCGCTTATCTTATATCAATAACTCAATCAAAATGCAATAATCTTCAATAAAAAAGATGCCTGCTATGCTTAATATCTTTAGTTTGATCTGTATTTGTCTTAATTCTGCCCTTTCTTCGAGTGGTTTTTTATTCGCCAAATTGCCCGAGGCCTATGCATTTTTGAGTCCAATCGTCGATTTTATGCCAGTCATACCTCTACTCTTTTTGCTACTAGCCTTTGTTTGGCAAGCTGCTGTAAGTTTTCGATGAGATTTCAAATATTGTCCTAGAAAAATGAACGATTTATTCGAGAAAAAATTCGAATATGGTTATATTAATAAATGAAAAGATCAGATACGTCTTATAGAATGAATTCATTTTTTTCTTTTTTCGATTTCCAGAAACTACTAAAATTCTCGGTGTCAAAATAGAATATATGGGGAAATCTATTCTCTTTTTTACACAAAAAGATCTTGGAGATTGTGTAATGCTTACTCTCAAACTCTTCGTTTACACAGTAGTGATATTCTTTGTTTCTCTCTTCATTTTCGGATTTCTATCTAATGACCCAGGACGTAATCCTGGACGTGAAGAATAAAAGAGGAGTTTCCTTACTTTTTTTAGTGTCTTATTTTTTAAAAACAAATAAAAAGAATTCAATCAATTCGAAAGAGAAAAAAATAGTAAATCATCAACAGAAACGGAAAGAGAGGGATTCGAACCCTCGGTACGAATGACTCGTACAACGGATTAGCAATCCGACGCTTTCGTCCACTCAGCCATCTCTCCCTATTGAAAAAAAGTAATTACAAAAAAGAATTACTAATTACTATAGTTAGATTACACATAACGTGCCATTTAAAAATTCTTTTTTTCTATTTTTTCTAGGTTTTCAATATATAAGAATATAAGATATATAATTTATATAAGATATATAATTTCAATTCGAAATTCTTTCAGATTCTAGACTCTTTTATAGAATATAAATTCTAGAGAATAGTTTATACATTCTATACTATAGTAGAATATAGAATAATTAAACAGTAGAATATAGAATAATTAAACTTCAATATAAGTCAATTTTTTGAAGTTATTTACATCATTATATTATTTCATTTCATTTTTAATTACTTTTTTAATTTAATTGAATATTTCTTCTATTTCTAAATAGAAATTGATCTAATACTAATATATATAAGTACTAATATAGATAAGAATTTCATACATTATATATATTATAAATCTATATAAAGCTATATAAAGTCTGATATATATAGAAACTATAAACATATAGAATATAGAAATTAGAATATAGAAATAAATATATTAAAAGTGAAAAAAAAAAAATAGATACAAGATATACTACAAGGTTTATCCGAAATTCCAACTCAACTAAGGATTCCATAAAAAAAACAATCAATATAAATAATAAATAAAACCAGAAATACTTCTCCCGAAAGGCCTTTTATTCCCACGGCCTGGCCTGGTCAATACCTCGCCGGGCCTTTTTTTAATTCAACGGATCATAGATAGAAAAATGTTTATTTCATTTTTTTATAACTATATTGAAGCGAGAACAAAAAAATGAATTTTTCTAGTCTTTCGATATAGAATCAAAATGCCCTTTTGATTATCCTTTCTCTCTTTTTTTTTAAGAAAACTATAGGTTCTTGCACAATTCGTCTATTATGACGTTAGCTATTTTGTTGAAACGTATCCGTCAAAACTCTCCACCCCAAAATAGAACTTCGTGCTTAGGTATTTAAATCTCGTTTCTGAATCTCCTCCTAAAAAAGTTCACTACTCTGATTTTTCATGATTATTTTAGAATCCTATCTTGATTATGTTAAATTTCGTTGTTCGACAAAAGTTCCATTTCGATACAATAATCGCATTGTAGCGGGTATAGTTTAGTGGTAAAAGTGTGATTCGTTCTTTAAGAGTTAAGGGATCCTTCAATTTGATTCCTAATCCGATAAAAACTCTATTTCTTAAAAGGAATTAATCCTTTACCTCTCAATTACAAATTTGAGGAGAATTTACAATTCTCGTAATTTGTATCCAAGGATCGATTATGAAATTTGTAATTGAATAATTGAAAATTTGGATTATGAAATTACGAAACAAAATTGGTTTTGAATTGGATCTTCCAATTGAATAAGTATGAGTAAAGAATCCATGGATGAAGATACAAATATGAATTTTTCATCGTAACTAAATCTTCAATTTGTGATTTGTAGAGAGGACATTGAAGCAAAAAAAATGGCTAAAAAACGACGACTTTAGTTTACTAAAGGCATCGACCGGCATCTTCTATTCTTTTAGCTCGGTAGAAATAAAATGTTTCTCCTCAAGATTCTATAAAATAGAAATAGAGAACGAAGTAACTAGAAAGACTTTTAGAATACCCATCTTCTAGAGGGATCATCTAGAAAGCAAGTCTTTTTGAATGCCTTCAGGCAAAAGCTGACATAGATGTTATGGGTTCCTTTTTTTGTTCCCATTCTAGATTTCGATCTGGCAATTTCTCCATCTTCCATAAAGGAGCCGAATGAAATCAAAGTTTCATGTTCGGTTTTGAATTAGAGA